TTGGAACAAAACAAACAAAACAATTCGAATTAGGCCCGGTCAACTGGAATGTGTATTATCCATATAGGGGATCTTTCACTTGAGAAAATCCATCGACCTGAGACGAAGAGAAGGGTCTATCTATTTTATTTAATTATTCATTTAGTTATTCAGTTAAATCAACGATTCGTTATTGGAGCAGATAGCAACAACTACCATTTCATCCGACATACGTATTTTTTATTTTCCAATGGATTTACATCTTTCATTAATGGAAATTTTTTGATGTAGTGAGTAATAGCTCTGCTTGCTCGCTGTTCAAGAATTCTTGTTTAGGCAGTTCATACCATCCATACATAGTGTTTTGGTCTAAGATTTCAATTCTGTTCCATTTAATCCCTATTTCATGGCCACATATCTTTCAGGCTAAGGAGTGGGAAACCTTTCTCCTATTACATGAATCCAATTTTCATTTCATCCGGGAAAAGCCATCTTTTTCTCAACAATGCCTTTGTCATTTGATCCAATAGCGTTCCGTTAGATAGGAACAGGTTTGATAAATACTGATAACTCTCGGATAGAGTATTAGAACGGAAAAATCCATTAGATAATGAACTATTGGTTCTAAGCCATCTCTGGCGATGAATCAACAATTCGAAGTGCTTTTCTTGCGTATTCTTGATAAACCAGCGCTTATATATAGATGTAGGAGGATCCGTTTGGGAAGTAAGAAGCCCCTTTGACATCTCTTCATCCGCAAAGAATTCTCGATGTGAAAAGACAGAGACAAAGGGCTGATCTTTGAATAGAAAAAAGAGTGGATCCGCAGGGTCCCAAATGAATTGGCTTATTCGAAAAAAGCCTTGTTCTTTGGAAGATCTATCTCGTATCTCGTACTGCATGGTTCCACTCTGCAAGAACTCCGAATCATTCTCTTGAAGCTCATCCTCTTCATCATAAATGATCCGCTTGCCCCGAAATGACCTGGCCCAATAGGGAAATCCCAATTCATTGGGCCTTTCGATACAATCAAATAGAAAGCCCCAAGGGCGCCATATTCTAGGAGCCCAAACTATGTGATTGAATAAATCTTCCTCTATCTGTTGCGGGTCGAGGACTCCTTCCCCTTCTTCAAACTCCGATTCGTATTTTTCATAGAGAAATCTCTGATCAAGGATAGAACAAGATCCATTTTGCATCATATCTAAGGGACTCCTTGGTTCGGGTCGAAGAAGCAATGTCACTCGATCATTATCAAACTGACTGCCATCTTTTTCTGTCCGTGAGGATCCCACCAGAGCGCCTTCTACTTCTAATAGGCCGTGAACTAGATCAGAATCATTCTCAACAAGTCCATAATAAGTGATCCCCCTTTTTTCATCGGGTCCGGGTAGAGACCAAAGGTCTTGAGCAACCGATCCGGCAGAACAACTCAAAAGATAAAGAAGTATCGTTAATTTCTTTATGCTCGTTCCAAGTTCGAAGTACCATTTGTACAAATAAGAATCCCCTTCGTTACATGATTTCTTTTTCATATAGATAGATATAGGATCTATGGGGCAATCACTTAGAAATACTTTTTGTGCAACAGCCCTTCCTATCTGATAGAAAAGGATCCCATGATCCTGAACCGATCTTACCTGGGATCGCAAATCCCAAGTTTGTCGATGAAGAGCGGATCTAATTCTATTAGTGTCTAGAATAGATTTTTTCTGTGTAATACTAATCGATAGGGTCTCATTGGTAAGTGCTACAAGATCTCGTACATTGGAACCCATTGTTATGGACCCGAATCCATTAGTATGGAACATTTTCTTTTCCAAGCGAAATCCCCTAGTATATGAAAGAGTGAAAAAGTGCTTTCGTTGTTGTGGAATAAGAAGTCTTCGTATCTTAATGCATGTATTTAATTTATTCGGGGCTATTAGAGCAGGATCCACTTTTTGGGGAATATGGGTCGAAGCAATAACAAGAATATTTCTAGTGGAACATCTTTCACAATCCCTGGAGAGATGATTCACTAATAGACCGAGAGATAAGTAATTCGACTCATTCACATCCAGATCATGAATGTTTGGAATCCATATTATGCAAGGAGACATTGCTTTTGCTAATTCGAATTGAAGGGTGATATAAAACCGGTCTATTTCCGGCATCATATCCACAGTTAGCGCATTCATCCTAGTTAGAAGCTCCAGCTCCGTATCAAGGTCACGGTCGATATCGTCACTCACATCAATATCGCCACTAGCATCAATATCGTCACTATCATCAATAAGAAAACCCTTAGGCTTGTTATCCAGGAACTTGTTCAGAAATACTGTAATGAAAGGAACATAGGAGTTTGTTGCTAGGTATTTGACCAAATAGGATCGTCCGGTTCCTATAGAACCTATCACTAAAATACCCCTAGAGGGGGATAGGGCTAAGCGGAGCGAAAAGGGTTTTCCATGAGATGGGAAATGAAAACTATTCGCCCCACACGAGGTTTGTGAATAAGTGATTGTCTGATAATGAGCAA